ATTTACTCAACAAATTTTCCCCTCCTCTTTTGTTTGTCCACCACTTTTTATAGTATATGTAATTATTAATTATTGTAATAGAATTTATAATATAATAATTAATACAATACGCAATAACTTCAAAAAACGTTCTGATACATCTGTAAAAAACAGAAACTAACACTAGGAATGTTTGACGAACAGTATAAAGAATCATTATTATTTCGACACAAGAAAAGGATTTTTCACACCCCTTTTCTTGTGTCGAAGACTAGGAAGACGAATAAACCCTCCCAGAAATATTTGCTCCCTTCATTTATATTTATCCGTTCTATTTCCCGTTTACTTTTGGATAGGATCTAGCCAAAGTGAAATGTATTAGAATGAAATGCATTTTTTACATTTCAATCTGACAATAGCAACATAGCACCAATTTTGAAAAAAAAAAAGAAGGGGTCAAGTCAAATAGTCTTTCTATATACTATGTCTAGGAATGTCGTACAAGGAATTCCCGGCATCTCATAGAAAAAGAGTCTAAAAGAACAAAATTCTTTTTCTAATTTCATTTTTTATCATAGATAATTGCTAATGCTTTTTACAAACTTGATGTCGATAAATACGCCAGTCTAGAAATTCATTTCGGACAATTGAACCTTCTCGAACTGTTTCTTTTTAAGAACCAAAAAGATTTGTGCCAAAATCACAGATGCGAAGAAGAACAAAAGACCTTGTACACGTAATGGATCTTGAAGTACTATTTCTGCATCTCCCTGACCAAATCCGCCCACATTAGGATTACTTGTCAACGGTTGATCCAATTTGATAGATTCACCTTCTGAAACAAGAAGTTCTGGCCCCGGAGGGATAATATCAACCACTTGACGTCCATCGGATGCATCCGCTATGGTTATTTCGTATCCCCCCTTTTCTTTTCGTAGGATTTTGCTTACTATACCTGATGCTGTAGCATTATAAACTGTATTGTTACTCTTGCTCCCATCAGGATAAATTTGGCCCCTTCCTCTGTTTCCGCCTACGTATATAGGATATTTTAAGAAGTGAATGTCTTTCTTAGTGGCGGGGTCGGGGGAAAGAATAGGAAAGGTGATTTCACTATATTTCTGACCAGGAACAGGGCCTATGACAAGAATATTTTTTTGGTTGGGGCGATAACTCTGAAAAGACAGATTGCCCATCTTTTCTTTTATCTCGGGGGAAATACGATCGGGAGGGGCTAATTCAAAACCCTCTGGTAAAATAAGAACAGCCCCTACATTCAAACCCCCCTTTTTACCATTAGCAAGAACTTGTTTTAGTTGCATATCATAGGGAATTCGAACAACTGCTTCAAATACAGTATCGGGAAGTACCGCTTGCGGAACCTCAATATCCACTGGTTTATTAGCTAAATGGCAATTGGCGCATACAATACGTCCAGTGGCTTCTCGTGGATTTTCATAACCCTGCTGTGCAAAAATGGGATATGCATTTGAAATGGATGTACGAGTTATGATATATATCATGAGCGATATGGAAATAGATCGAGTAATCTGTTCCTTTATCCAAGAAAAAGTATTTCTAGTTTGCATGGTCCAACCATTGATCCCGAAAATTTCTACAATAAATTGGGGTAGGTCACTAATGGAGTTTCCTATCCACGATTCTGTTATTTACTGGAATAATAATAATTTGACTGGATTAATATATAGGAATATAGGATGAATCTCCGGGATGGGTAGAAATATAAAGTTTTTTTCAATGCTTTGCTTATGTACAACTGCAAAGTAATAAGAAACATTATAATTAGATTAGGTAGAGAATTTTTCAGTCATTCATTGAATGATAAATCACTACAAGTGACGGAGATACGCGATTTAAATAACGGAAAATCCAATATTTTAAAATTGTATCTAGAATGACTGGAAAAGTGGAAACAAGGCCAGATATAATTTGATCATTATGAACAAATCCAAAATCCTTGTAGACAAAGCCAATCAGCAGTTCCCAACCATGGGGAGAATGAAATCCGATACATAAATCAGTTAATAAAAGAAGAGAAAAAGCTTTTATTGTGTCACTTAAGTTATATAGGAATTCCTGAGCCCAAGAGTTAAGAATAACAAGTTCTTTATTACCCAAAATAGAATAACCACTTAGAATAATGAAACAGATTATATTTGTCGAGAAGTGCAAAATCGTATGAATACGACCCTCATTGTGTATCTTGATTAATTGGATTGTTTCTTTGTGAATTCCTATACGAAGGTTTTGTAGATGTGTCTCCGAGTATTCCTTGATCATTTCCTCTAAGAGGAGGAGTTCCTTTAATTCTTTGAATTTTTCTAGAATACTATTTTCTTCAATATCATTCAAAAAAGTTTCGGATTGCCTAGTATTCCACCAATTTGTAATCCATGATTCCAGACTTTTTTGAAATGAGAGCGAAATCCACCAAGGCAAAAATACTATAGATGCAAGATAGAAAAGAGGAGTTAATGCTTTCTTTTTTGCCATTTTTTCATCTGTGAATTGTTAATGAATCTTATTCGTCGACTTTATGTAATCTAATATTTCTCTCACGCATCAGTTCTATTACAAGTTATCGAATCTATGAATCTTTTTTATTATTATTTTTTTTTAATTGTTCCATATATGTCTGCTTTGACTCGAATGGATGTTCTGAAGAAATTTCAATTAAGTTATGTTATAGAAAAAGAGGATTCTTGCGTTTTTGCCCTCCTGCTGAGAAAGCATGCATTTGTCGGCTCATTTCTTAAAACACTTCAATTGGTACACGCAAGAAATAGGCCAATTCAGCAGCTTTTTGTTCCATTTCCCGTGGAGTAAAATTCTCATCAGTACGAGTCAATGGAATGGCTCCCTGGCCTTTGATATCCATATAAAGGACACGACGAGCATAAATACCCTCTTTAACTTCTACTCTGACGGACTGAATATCTTTTATAAGAAATCGGAGGAAGACCCGACGATTTTTTCCAGGAAATCCCCAACGAAAAATACACACTATTCCGTCTTTTCTATCAAATCGATCATAACCACTACCTACATTCCACGAAATTGTGCACCACAAATAAGAGCTAATAAAAAGACCCGCGATCCCATAGAAAGACATCACAATTCCTTGTGGAAAAAAAACGATTTCCTGAGACGGAAATAAAGATATCAAATTTCTACCAAGATAACTCGAGGTTCCAACCAACAAGAATCCTAATGAACCTAAAAAAAGGATAACAGCCCAGCAGAAATTACTTGTTTTTCGAGCCCCTGTTATAGGTTCTATCCATATATGTTCTGATCGACAACTCATACTTGATCCAGTTGCTTTTTTTTGGAATTGAGAGAATACCCCAAATGAATTTTACTTTAGTCCTTTTGTTTCCGAAGTAACTCGCATCAACTAGCACTAGTTTGATGTGAACCTTTAGGAGTAATTCATTAAATTGGTTAGATCTAAACTAATAACATACCCTTCGTATGATCTCACTAAAGATAGCCACATGCATATAGATAGACCAACTTTACAATTCAGCCGTCCGCCAATTCAGGTCTATTTGAAAATAGCTAGAATATAGCATTTTGGGAGATTTTCGTCGGAAGACGCTTATACCATATTTTGCTAAAAGGATATCTGTGTTATGATACAAGCGTCAGTTTAAAAATGAGATTTTGTGCCCTCGGCTCTAAACAATCTTGTTTTTTTGAACATGAAGAAATAAAGAAGCCATTGCGATTGCCGGAAATACTAGGCCTACTAAAGGGACCAAAACAGAGGGAAAGTTAAGAGTTGTCATAGAATGGGTACCTCGCTTTACTATTTGTACCTGTTATTATTATTTAGATTTTATATTTATAGAATATAAAGATATTATATATAAGGATATCTTATATCTTATTATAAGTATAATTTGATAATTCTAAATTGGAATTATTATTACTTAATATCTGTCTAATCTATTCTAATTCTAAATGAGTATATAATGTAGTTTTTCATCCCTCTACATGAAAGATTTGAAAGGATATGGATCAGATATTATTTGATTCATTTTTTTCTCTTGTCTTCAAATTTAATTTACTAAGCAAAAAGTTTCTTAAAAATGAATTAGATTCTATTTATTTAGTTTTATATATTAAAGGGTTTGTTAGAATCCCATCCAGCAGGGATTCTTAGTCAAAATAGGATTATCGTAAGGTATAGAAAGATAAAATTCTATTATTCCGATAAACTAATTACTTGTTTGCTCAAAATAATTCAACTTCATGTTCTAATTTTGATTCAAAGGAAAGAAAGTGTGTAGTTGAAATAACTCACTCAGAACGCTTTTTAAAGGATTACGTGGTACGATTAGATCGAATAAGCCCTTCTGGAATAAATACTCAGCCGCTTGTGAACCTTCGGGTACTGTTTTATTTAATGTTTGTTCAATTACTCTTTTACCCGCAAAGGCAATGTAGGCATGGGGTTCGGCAATAATGATATCCCCCAACATACCAAAACTAGCTGTCACCCCGCCGGTAGTAGGAGATGTAAGGATTGGTACATAGAATAACTTTTTATTTGATTGATAATCATATAAAGCAGCAGATATTTTAGCCATTTGCATCAAGCTCAAACTTCCTTCTTGCATGCGTGCCCCTCCGGAAGCACACACTATAATAAGAGGTAGAAATTCTTTAGTGGCGTATTCAATCAAACGGGTAATTTTCTCCCCAACTACGGATCCCATACTACCCCCCATAAACTGAAAATCCATAACCCCAATTGCTACGTTAATACCGTTTAATTGCCCTATACCTGTTTGAATAGCCTCGGTTAATCCTGTCTTTCTTTGATAAGAATCGATACGATTTTTATAAGGCTCCTCCTCCGAATGAAATTGAATGGGATCCAGAGAGACCATGTCTTCATCCATAGGCTCCCAAGTACCCGAATCAATCAAAAGTTCGATTCTATCAGAACTACTCATTTTCAAATGATATCCACATTGTTCACAAAGATTCAT